AATTGCATTGTTGCAATAGTGTAAATAAGCGCAAATTTAGCGTACTTAGGTCTAAAAAAAACTACTAGAGGTTGTCCTGTTTCCGGGGGTTTTCAGGAGTCTTAGTGATCTCTCGAGTTTAGGGGGGTAGGGGGGTTTTAACGCGAAGAAACCAGGGGTCATATTAGATATCATTCGAGTGAACAAGCACTATTTATGCTCTTGATATTAATATATGCAATTCTTATGTAAAGTCTTTCCAACTCTCAAAATATTTACGTAGTTTAGTTCGCTAAATGCTCACGCTTGTTAGTTAATACCGTGTGCGCTCTGTTATGTCAGATGAAAGGAAAAAAAAAAAGAGAAACCCCTTGCACCCGTGGCGAGAACGCCCGGCATACTGGGTTATCTCGCTTATGCACTCCACCATTAATCTATGTAAGCGTCGATGAAAGTGCAGGGAGTCAAGCGGGCTTATGGCCCTGACTGCGGAACCAAATGCCAGGAATAGTGCACTCTGTGAAACCCCCCACAAATACTTGTCCCTCACCCTCAATAACCGTTAGCCTTAAGAAATCAACTGTTGGTCGGTTCTTACTACATCGTATACTGTGATATGATGGGTTGTGGAAAAACGTATATCATAACCGGTGGTTAAAATGTGTTCGGTCTTAAATTTCGCCTATCCTTGAATTCGTATAGATGTTACCTACATTACTAATAGCTTTATATATATCTTGGTATAATGATGATATATGAGGGTGTTACTACTATATATGTTGATTATACATATATATGTCCTAGATAACCATTAAAATGGTTAAAATAAATTAATGGTGTATATACATATATGTATTAAATACATGATATGATATAATTACATACGCCAAAGAATAGTTTAGCTTAGAATCCTAGCTTTGGGAGTTAGGGGTGGGAGTTAGAATCTCCTTTCTTTGAGGTAGGGGTGGGTTTATAATCTTCTTTCTGAGCAGTAGGGGGGACTCTAGCCTCCGGCATCCGGCTTACAAGACCGGCGCTCTTACGCTGAGCTACTAGTGCACGATCATCCCAGGGCCTTATTTTCTGCTCACCCGGCTAGCGGGGAGAGGACTAGGAAGAGGGAGAAATATAAGACGGATGCAATTTGGCCAATGATAATATATGGGTGCTCCACGGGTATGCCTCCGATTCATGTAAGGATGGCGACGTTTGCGATAAGAGTCCAAAACAGAAATTGTGTGATGGGGCGGAAGGTAAGACCCCGTTGTTTAGAGGTGTGTAGGGCGGGTACAACGATAAGGACGAGGATGGAGGCAAGGAGGGCTAGGACGCCCCCCAGTTTGTTTGGGATGGAGCGTAGGATAGCGTAGGCAAACAGAAAGTATCATTCAGGCTTGATGTGGGGTGGGGTAACCAGGGGGTTGGCGGGGGTGAAGTTGTCGGGGTCTCCTAAGAGGTTGGGGAAGAATAGTGCTAGGGCTGTAAGGCCAAGGACTAAGGCTGCAAAGCCAAGAAGATCTTTATACGAAAAGTAGGGATGGAAGGAGATTTTGTCAGCATCTGAGTTTAAGCCCAGGGGGTTTGTTGAGCCCACTTGATGTAGAAAGAGCAGGTGTACTAAAGTGGCGCCTGCAATAACAAAGGGGAAGAGGAAATGAAAGGCAAAAAATCGGGTTAGCGTAGCGTTGTCGACTGCGAAGCCCCCCCAGATTCATTGGACAAGAGAATTCCCGACATAGGGTACTGCGGAGAGGAGGTTGGTGATGACGGTTGCCCCTCAAAAGGACATCTGTCCTCAGGGTAAAACGTAGCCCACGAAGGCTGTTATTATTACGAGAAGTAATAAGATAACGCCAATGTTTCATGTTTCTTTATAGAGATAGGAGCCGTAATACAGCCCGCGGCCGATGTGCATGTAAATGCAGATGAAGAAGAAGGAGGCGCCGTTGGCGTGGAGGTTGCGGATAAGCCAGCCGTAGTTGACGTCTCGACAAATGTGGCCGATAGAGGAGAAGGCGGTTGCGATATCCGGGGTGTAATGTATAGCGAGGAAGAGTCCGGTAAGGATTTGAATAATTAAGCAAAGGCCGAGCAGGGAGCCAAAGTTTCACCACACTGAGATATTGGAGGGGGCGGGTAGGTCAACTAGTGCGCTATTTGCGATTTTTAGTAGGGGGTGGGTTTTTCGTAGGCTTGCCATTCTGGGTTTTTGTAGTTGAATAACAACGGTGGTTTTTCAAGCCATTAGTCCTGGTTAAAACCCGGGCAGGAATTATGACCTACATTATGTCTTTGTTTTTATTGGGGTTAGTATTGGGTTTGGTAGCTGTTGCTTCTAACCCCTCCCCGTATTTTGCTGCTCTAGGGTTGGTAGCTGTGGCGGGCATGGGGTGTGGTGTTTTAGTTGGTCACGGGGGCCCTTTTTTATCTTTAGTTTTATTTTTAATTTATTTGGGGGGAATATTAGTTGTATTTGCATATTCAGCGGCTTTAGCTGCTGAGCCCTTTCCGGAGGGGCTTGGGAGTCGGCCCGTTGTAGCATACATGGTTTTGTACGTGTTGGGGGTGTGCCTAGCGTCTAGTGCGGTGTGAGGGGGGTGGTACGAGTCGTCGTGAGTGCCGGCTGAGGAGCTTGGGGAATTTTCCATATTTCGGGGGGATGTTGGAGGGGTGGCCATAATATACTCGTCGGGGGGAGGGATGTTGGTGATCAGCGCCTGGGTGCTGCTGCTTACGTTGTTTGTTGTTCTAGAGTTAACGCGGGGGTTAAGTCGAGGGACTCTTCGGGCGGTCTAGTATGTGATTATTAGGAGGGAGAGGGTGAGGGTGAGAAGGAAGAGGGTTAGGTAGGTCTTAATTAATCCTTGTTGCGTGTTACTGATGGTGGTTACTAGGGGGATGTTGGAGGAAGCTGCAGCCTTGGGGCCGACATTTTCGATTCAGGACTGGTCAAGTGTTTGGCTGGCGATTGTCTGACCTAGGACAAGGTTAAGTTTTGGGGCAAGGCGGTGGACGATGGGTGGGAAGAACCCGAGCATGTTGGAGAAGTGGTGGAGGGTTAGATTTGGTGTTTTTTGGAATTGTTTATTTGTTAAGGAGGCCAGTTCTAGGGCGAGAAGGAGGCCTATGACTGTAACCAGAAGGGCGGCCAGCTTGAGCAGCGGGGGTATAGTTATGACAGGGGTTTTTAGGGGGATAATGCTTGAGGTAATTAAAAGACCAGCAACAATGCTTCCCCATGCAAGCCGTTTGATGGGGTTGATGACTGCGGGGTTATTTTCATTAAGGGGAGAGAGGGGGCTGAATCGGGGGAAGCCCATAGATACAAAAAAGACTACCCGAAGGCTGTAGATGGCCGTAAAGGAGGTGGCTAGGAGGGTCAGAACAAGGGCTCAGGCGTTTAGGTGGGATGTGTTTAGGGCTTCAATGATTGCGTCCTTTGAGAAAAACCCTGCGAGAAAGGGGGTGCCGGTGAGTGCAAGGCTTCCGATCGTAAGGCAAGAAGAGGTGAAGGGGGTAAGGTGATGTATTCCTCCCATTTTGCGGATGTCCTGCTCATCATTCAAGCTGTGGATTACTGAGCCGGAGCAGAGGAAGAGCATTGCTTTAAAAAAGGCATGTGTGCAAATGTGTAGGAAAGCGAGCTGGGGTTGATTTAGTCCGATTGTTACTATCATTAAGCCCAGTTGGCTTGATGTTGAGAAGGCAATAATTTTCTTAATATCATTTTGAGTTAAAGCACAGGTGGCTGTAAACAGGGTGGTTAGGGCCCCTAGGCAGAGGCAGGTGGTTAGGGCGGTTTGGTTTCCCTCTAGTAGAGGGCTCATTCGGACTAGTAAAAAGATACCAGCAACGACCATGGTGCTGGAGTGTAGTAGGGCAGACACCGGCGTAGGACCTTCCATAGCCGCGGGAAGCCACGGGTGGAGCCCAAACTGGGCGGACTTGCCGGCGGCGGCAAGAATTAATCCTAATAGAGGGTAAGTGAGGTCAAAGTCTTTAGAGGCTGCAAAGATTTGCTGCATCTCCCAAGAGTTCAGGGTTATTGCCATTCATGCCATGGCAAAAATTAGGCCGATGTCCCCGACTCGGTTGTAGACAACGGCCTGAAGGGCGGCGGTGTTGGCATCGGTCCGGCCGTACCACCACCCGATGAGAAGAAAGGATATAATGCCAACGCCTTCCCAGCCAATGAACAGCTGAAATATATTATTAGCTGTTACTAGGATAACCATGGCGATTAGAAAGACTAGAAGATATTTGAAAAAACGGTTCATGTTGGGGTCTGCGTGCATGTATCATGATGCAAATTCTAGGATTGACCATGTCACATAGAGGGCGACGGGGGTGAAGATGAGGGAGTAGTGGTCAAATTTAAGGCTAATGTTGATATCAAAGCAGGTTGTATTTATTCAACTCCAGGAGGTAATAATCGTCTCTGTGCCTTCGTTAAAGAACAAGAACAGTGGAAGGAGGCTAACGAAGAAGGCTAGTTTTACTGCCGTTTTAACATGAGAAGCCGCTCAGGCCGGGCCTGGCACGTGCGGGGAGAGGGTCGAGAGTACGGGGTAGGCTAGTAGTGCAAAGATAATAATTAGGCTGGAGGTCATTATAAGCGAGGTTGGGTGCATAGCTGCCACTTGGATTTGCACCAAGAGTTTTTGGTTCCTAAGACCAAGGGATGAGCTGTTATCCTTTGGGAGCGTTCAAGTGAGCCCTGGGGTCCAACCAGGGTTGCGGAGATTAGCAGTCTTCGTTGCTGGCGAGCCTCTCTTGGCGGATAAGGGGGTTTTAACCCCTGTCTTTAGAATCACAATCTAATATTTTGTTAAACTATACCCACATGAGGCTCATCCTCAGATTAGTTCAGGCTTCATAACAAGCATGAGTAACGGGAGGAGGTGAAGGGCCAGGAGAAGGTGCTCTCGGGTGTGAGAGGGGGCCAGGGCGACAATGTGTATTGGAAGGGGGCCTCGTTGGGTCATGAGAAATATGTAGAGAGAGTAGCTTGCGGTAATTAGGGTGCCCGCCCCTGTTAATATGAGGGTTCATCAGGATCAGTTGAACATAGAGGTAATAATTATAATCTCCCCCATTAGATTAGGCAGCGGGGGAAGTGCGAGGTTGGCAAGACTTGCAATAAACCATCAGGTTGTTATTAGGGGCAGTACCACTTGCAGTCCTCGAGCTAGTAGTATTGTTCGGCTGTGTGTTCGTTCATAGTTTGTGTTGGCAAGGCAGAAGAGGGCTGAGGATGCGAGGCCGTGGGCGATCATAAGAATTAGGGCCCCGGTGAAGCCCCATGGGGTTTGAATAAGAATGCCCCCTACAACTAGGCCCATATGACTTACGGAGGAGTAGGCGATGAGCGACTTCAAGTCTGTTTGACGTAGGCAAATTGAGCCCGTCATAATTACGCCTCAAAGGGCAAAAACGATAAAGGGGTAGCTTAGTTCTTGGGTTAGGGGGTCTAACATGACAACTATTCGTATCATTCCGTAACCTCCCAGCTTTAGAAGGACTGCAGCAAGGATTATTGAGCCTGCAACTGGGGCCTCGACGTGTGCCTTGGGGAGTCAGAGATGTACCCCATACAGGGGTATCTTTACTAAAAATGCGAGAAGGCAGCCCGCCCACCATAGCTTGTCTGCATATGATGTAAGCTGGACGGGGTTCGAGTACTGGAGCGTAAGCAGGGACAGGGTGCCTGCGTTATTTTGAAGTAGAAGGAGGGCAACTAGAAGAGGAAGTGACCCTGCGAGTGTGTAGAAGAGGAAATATACACCTGCGCTCAGCCGTTCGGTTTGGTTTCCTCAGCGGGTAATAATGATTAGTGTGGGGATGAGGGTAGCCTCAAATATGATGTAGAACATAATAATTTCGGTGGCCCCGAAGGCTAAAATCAGGAAGACTTGAAGGGATGTTAGCAGGGTGATATAGGTGCGCTGTCGGTTAACAGGTTCGAGTGCGGTGTGGCTCTGACTTGCCATAATTATAAGGGGGAGTAGCCAGCAGGTGAGGACGAGGAGAGGGGTGGACAGGGGGTCTGTGGCTATGTAGCTGTTAAGGCCGGATCAGCCGGTTTCGGATGTGTTTGCTAGTCAAGAGAGGCTGAGCAGGGCAATAATAAGACTTTGAGTAAGTGTTGTGGGCCACAATCATTTGGGCTTAACCGCCCAGGTGGTGGGCACTAGCATAAGGGTGGGGATCAAGATTTTTAGCATTGTAGGAGGTTGAGGCCCTGAAGGTGATCTGTGCCGTGGGTTCGGGCGGTGGCTACTAGTAGGGCGAGGCCCGCGCTTGCTTCACAAGCCGAAAATGCTAACAAGAGTAGGGGGGCGGCGGAGAGGCTTGTAGACCCTAGTTGTAAGGCCCAGAGGGAGAGGGCAATAAATAAAGAGAGTATTATGCCTTCTAAGCAGAGAAGGGCGGAGAGTAGGTGGGTGCGGTGAAAGGCCAGGCCGGTCAGCCCTAGTATGAAAGCCGATGAGAAGGCAAAGTGAACGGGGGTCATTAGGTAATTGTGGACTTTAACCACAAGTTTTTGAGCCGAAATCAAAGGTTCTCCTTAAACTAATTGCCTACTCAGCTCATTCTAGGCCCCCCTGGAGTCACTCGTAAATCAGGCCCAAGGTGAGAAGGGCTAGGACGGCTGTGGCCCAGAAGAATGTCAATAAGGGGGACGCTAGCTGGTCTCCTCATGGCAGGGGGAGCAAGAGGGCAATCTCTAGGTCAAACAGTAGGAAGAGGATTGCGACTAGGAAGAAACGTAATGAAAAGGGGAGGCGGGCCGTTCCGAGCGGGTCAAATCCGCACTCATAGGGTGAGAGCTTCTCGTGATCGGGGGTCATTTGGGGAAGCCAGAAGGATACAAGGGCCAAAATGATGGAGAGGGCTGCGGTAATAGTAATAACAGTTGTGATTAGGTTCATTATCTTTCCTTGGGGTTTAACCAAGGCCGGGTGATTGGAAGTCACTTATACTAACTTGTACTAGAAAGATTAGGATCCTCATCAGTAGATGGAGATGTATAGGAATAGTCAGACAACGTCTACGAAGTGTCAGTACCAGGCGGCTGCTTCAAATCCGAAGTGATGCTCTGCTGTAAAATGGTAGCGAATTTGGCGGAGTAGGCAAACGGCCAGAAATGAAGAGCCAATAATGACGTGTAGTCCGTGGAAGCCGGTGGCCACAAAGAAGGTAGAGCCGTATACGCCGTCTGCAATTGTAAATGGGGCCTCATAGTACTCCATGGCTTGAAGGAAGGTGAAATAGAACCCAAGAAGGATGGTAAGGGTGAGGGACTGAATGGCCTGCTTTCGTGCCCCCTCTATGATGCTGTGGTGGGCCCAGGTGACTGTGACCCCTGAGGCAAGTAGAACCGCCGTATTAAGCAGGGGTACTTCAAAGGGGTCAAGGGCAGTGATGCCTGCGGGTGGCCAGCACCCCCCTAGTTCTGGGGTGGGGGCCAGACTTGCGTGGTAAAAAGCTCAGAAGAACCCAAGGAAGAAGAAAACTTCTGAGGTAATAAAAAGGACCATGCCATAGCGGAGTCCTTTCTGGACGGGGGGCGTGTGGTGTCCCTGGAAAGTGCCCTCCCGCACGATGTCTCGTCACCATTGGTATATTGTGAGAAGGAGGAGGGTTAACCCAAGGGTTATTAGGGTCGTGGACTGGAAGTGGAACCAGGTTGCGAGACCAGATGTTAGTAATAGGGCAGCAATGGCTCCTGTTAGAGGTCAGGGGCTGGGGTCAACTATGTGGTAGGGGTGTGCTTGATGGGCCATTAAACGTTTTCTTGTAGATAGAGCGTCAGTAGAAGGACAAATACGTAGGCTTGAATTATGGCCACGGCGATCTCTAAGAGGGTTAGAAGGACCAGGACTGCCGAGGTAAGAAGGGCTACGGCGGGTATCAGGGGCATGAGGACAAAAGCGGCGGTTGCAATTAGTTGAATAAGCAGGTGGCCGGCAGTTAGATTTGCTGTTAGTCGAACCCCCAGGGCTAGGGGGCGGATAAAAAGGCTAATTGTTTCGATGATGATGAGGACAGGAATTAGGGGTCCGGGGGTACCTTCTGGCAGAAGATGTCCTAGGGCGTGGGTTGGTTGGTTTCGCATTCCGATAATTACGGTTGCAAGTCAAAGGGGTGTTGCAAGGCCGAGGTTGAGGGAGAGCTGGGTGGTGGGTGTGAAAGTATAGGGAAGAAGGCCCAGCATGTTTAGGGTAATTAAGAAAATTATTAAGGAGGTCAAAAGAGCAGCTCACTTGTGTCCTCCGAGGTTTAAGGGCAGAAGAAGTTGTTGCGTAAATCGGTTAATAAGTCAGCCTTGGAGGGCGAGGAAACGGTTATTTAATCATCGGGCTGTGGGTGTGGGGTACAGAATCCACGGGAGGGTAAGGGCTAGGGCCATTAAAGGGACCCCCAGGTGTGTGGGGCTTATAAATTGGTCAAAGAAGCTTAGTATCATGGTCAGGTTCAGGGGTCTGTTTTAGGCTTTTCAGTGCTTTGGAGTGTTGGCTCGTTGGGGAAGGTGTGGGCCAGCACTTTGGGGGGAAGGACGGCTAAAAAGATTAGTCACGAGAAGACTAGGATTGCAAATCAAGGTGCGGGGTTGAGTTGAGGCATGTCGCTAGGGGTGGTTGGGAGCCACCAAACTTTAGCTTAAAAGGCTAACGCTAGGCCCTGTTTAGCTTCTTAGCGAGGCGTCTTCAAGTATTCGGGAGGATCAGTTTTCAAAGTGTTCTAGGGGGACGGCCTCTACTACAATGGGCATAAAGCTGTGATTTGCCCCACAAATTTCAGAGCACTGGCCGTAGAAGACACCGGGTCGAGAGGCAATAAAGGCGGTTTGATTTAGTCGGCCTGGGACTGCGTCTATTTTAACGCCCAGGGCCGGGACTGACCAGGAGTGGAGGACATCGTCAGCGGAGACTAAGACTCGGATGGGGGACTCTGCGGGGATTACTATTCGATGGTCCGCCTCTAGGAGGCGGAACTGGCCGGGTGTTAAGTCTTGGGTGGGGATTATATATGCGTCGAACCCCAGGTCTTCGTAATCTGTATATTCATAGCTTCAGTACCACTGGTGGCCGACGGCCTTAATTGTAAGAAGGGGGCTGTTGAGCTCGTCTATCAGGTAAAGAATGCGCAGGGAGGGCAGGGCGATAAGGATGAGAATGACTGCTGGGAGGACGGTTCAGATAATTTCAATTTCTTGGGAGTCTAGGATGTACTTGTTTGTTAATTTGGTGGAGACTATAGCCACAATAATGTAAAGTACCAAAGTGCTAATTAAGAAAACGATTATTAAGGCGTGGTCGTGAAAATGAAGAAGTTCTTCTATTACAGGTGAAGCTGCATCTTGAAATCCTAACTGTGAGGGATGGGCCATGGGGGGGGGGAGTGGCAAAACACGCGGGAGTCTGACCCACAACGCTGCCTCGACAAGGCGGTGTAATATACTTTTACTAGTGTCTTATAAAGAAAGTGACAGAGCGGTTATGTGGCTGGCTTGAAACCAGCTCATGGGGGTTCGACTCCTCCCTTTCTCGTTAGTTTGATTGAACTTGGACAAACGCAGGCTCCTCGAAGGTGTGGTAGGGGGGAGGGCAGCCGTGTAGTCACTCTACATTTGTTGCTGTGAGTTCTACTGCTAGAACTTCTCGTTTAGCAGCAAAGGCTTCTCAGATAATAAATAGGAACATAATTACTGCCATCAAGGAGATTATAGACCCGACTGAGGAGACCGTGTTTCACAGGGTGTAGGCGTCTGGGTAGTCGGAGTATCGTCGAGGCATCCCAGCGAGCCCAAGGAAGTGCTGGGGGAAGAAGGTCAAGTTAACACCTGCAAACATTACTCCGAAGTGGATTTTTGTTCAAGTGCCGTGGAGGGTGTAGCCTGAGAATAGCGGGAATCAGTGCACGAAGCCGGCAAGAATAGCAAAGACAGCCCCCATGGACAGGACGTAGTGGAAGTGGGCGACTACGTAATAGGTGTCGTGGAGGACAATATCGAGGGAGGAGTTGGCAAGAATAATTCCTGTTAGACCGCCCACCGTAAAGAGAAAAATAAACCCCAGTGCCCAGAGAAGGGGGGTTTCTCATTTGATGGTGCCCCCGTGGAGGGTGGCAAGCCAGCTAAAGACTTTTACGCCTGTGGGGATCGCAATGATTATGGTGGCAGATGTGAAGTAGGCGCGTGTGTCTACGTCTATACCCACGGTAAACATGTGGTGGGCCCATACGATGAAGCCTAGGAGGCCGATGGCCATTATAGCTCAGACCATGCCCATATATCCGAAAGGTTCCTTTTTACCAGAGTAGTAGGCAACAATGTGCGAGATTATCCCGAAGCCGGGAAGAATAAGAATATATACCTCGGGGTGGCCAAAGAATCAGAATAGGTGTTGGTAAAGGATTGGGTCTCCTCCTCCGGCGGGGTCGAAGAAGGTGGTATTAAGGTTACGATCTGTCAGGAGCATGGTAATACCGGCTGCAAGGACGGGGAGAGAAAGGAGGAGTAGGACTGCTGTAATAAGCACGGACCAGACGAAGAGGGGTGTCTGGTACTGAGAGATCGCAGGGGGCTTCATATTAATGATGGTCGTAATGAGGTTGATTGCCCCGAGGATTGAAGAGACCCCTGCTAAGTGAAGGGAGAAGATTGTTAAATCAACGGAGGCCCCCGCATGGGCTAAGTTACCGGAGAGAGGGGGGTAAACTGTTCACCCCGTCCCAGCGCCCGCTTCTACCCCGGAAGAGGCAAGGAGGAGAAGAAAAGACGGGGGAAGGAGTCAAAAGCTCATGTTGTTTATTCGGGGAAATGCTATGTCCGGGGCCCCGATTATTAAGGGCACAAGTCAGTTCCCAAACCCCCCGATCATAATTGGTATTACTATAAAGAAAATTATTACGAACGCATGCGCTGTAACAAGGACATTGTAAATTTGGTCGTCCCCCAAGAGGGCGCCGGGTTGGCTTAGCTCTGCTCGAATGAGTAGACTTAGAGCTGTGCCCACTATTCCGGCCCAGGCACCAAATACTAGATAAAGGGTGCCAATGTCTTTGTGATTGGTCGAGAAAAATCAGCGTGTGATGGCCACAGGTAGGATGGCTGAGCATAGGCGGTGGATTGTAGTCCCATAGACAGAGGTTCGAGCCCTCTTCTTACCAAGCCCTAAGGTGTTTTCCACATGTAAGATTGCAAATCTTAAGAGGCAGACTAATCCCTGCTAGGGCTTCTCCCCCGCCTTCTAAGTGCTAACAAGGCGGGGGGGAGTAGGTTGATGCCCGCTGGTTTGAGCGCTTAGCTGTTAACTAAGAATTTGTAGGATCGAGGCCTGCCAACCTAGAAAGGCCTTAGCTTAATTAAAGTGTCTGTCTTGCATGCAGTAGATGTGGGGTAATATCCTGCAGGTCTTATCAGGGGCTGGGAGATTTTCACGCCCGCTTAGGGCTTTGAAGGCCCTTGGTCTTGTGCTAGCCTAAGCCCCTTAGATGGTTAGGAGGGCCACTGTGGCGGGGGTTAAAGGCAGTAGTAGTAGGGTTGCTGTGGTTGAGATAGCAACGGGGAGCGTGAGTTGTGAGGGCGGAAAGCGTCAGGGGGTTGTTCCGGTGGCATTATTGGGGGCCATGGTGAGCGTTATAGCATAGGAGAGGCGCAGGTAAAAGTATAGGCTGAGGAGGGCGGCTAATGCGGCCAGTGTTGCGGTAAGGGCCAGGTCTTGTTTGGCAAGCTCTTGTAGGATAAGCCACTTTGGTATAAACCCGGTAAGTGGGGGAAGGCCCCCCAAGGAGAGGAGAATAAGGGGGGCGAGAGCGGTTAGGGCGGGTGCTTTTGCCCAGGAGGTGCTAAGGGCATTCAGGGTGGTTGAGTTATTCAGTTTAAATACGAGAAAAGTAGAAAATGTCATTAGGAAATAGGTAAGTAGTGTCAGGAGGGTTAAGGAGGGGGAGAATTGTATTACGAGGACCATCCAACCAAGGTGGGCGATGGAAGAGTAGGCAAGAATTTTCCGTAGCTGGGTTTGATTAAGCCCGCCTCAACCGCCCACGAGGGTTGACGTGAGCCCTAGGACAATAAGAAGGGGGGAGTTTTGGGGCTGGATCTGTATAAGTAGGGCAAAGGGTGCCAGTTTTTGTCAAGTGGACAGAATTAGTCCTGTGGAAAGGTCTAGTCCTTGAAGAACCTCGGGCAGTCAAGCATGTACTGGGGCCAGGCCCACTTTTAGGGCGAGGGCCAGGGTAATGAGGGTGACCGGAAGCGGGTGGGATATTTGCTGAATGTCTCATTGTCCTGTTATTCAGGCGTTGGTGGTGCTTGCAAAGAGAAGCATTGCGGCCCCGGTGGCCTGTGTCAGGAAATATTTAGTGGTGGCTTCCACTGCCCGGGGGTGGTGATGTTGCGCTATTAGGGGGATAATGGCGAGGGTGTTTATTTCAAGGCCCATTCAGGCGAGGAGCCAGTGGGAGCTGGCAAAGGTGATTGTAGTCCCTAGGCCCAAACCAAACAGTAGGGTGGCTAAAATGTAGGGGTTCATTAGCAAAGGAGGGATTTTAACCAACATGCCTGGGGTATGGGCCCAAAAGCTTAATTAGCTGACTTTACTAGGAAGTGGTGTAGTGGAAGCACTAAGAGTTTTGATCTCTTTAGGTCGGGTTCGAGCCCCTTCTTTCTAAGGGGCTGGGGGGACTCTAACCCCCATTGTTCACTCTATCAAAGTGGTCCTTTGCTTCAGGCACGGCCCCGTGTTACACTTGCGGGGGTAAGCCGGCAAGGGCTACGGGGAGGGCGAGATGTCAGACAACCAGGGCTAGTGTGAGGGGAAGAAAACTCTTTCAGATTAAGTGCATGAGTTGGTCGTACCGAAATCGGGGGTAGGAGGCCCGCACTCAAAGGAAGAGGACTGACAGAAGAGCTGCTTTGGTTATTAGGTTAATAGCGGTCAGCTCGGGGACGGCGGGGATGTGTGAGGCGCCCAAGAAGAGCGTAGCGGAGAGCGTGTTTATAAGCAGGATGTTGGCGTATTCTGCGAGGAAGAAAAGGGCGAAGGGTCCCCCTGCATACTCTACGTTGAAGCCTGAGACAAGCTCGGACTCCCCCTCGGTGAGGTCAAAGGGCGCTCGGTTTGTTTCTGCTAGGGTGGAGATGTATCATATGGCTGCTAGGGGTCAGGCAGGAAGAATTAGTCAAACACTTTCTTGTGCAACGTTAAAGGTCTGTAGGGTAAAGCCTCCCGTGAAGATAATGATGTTTAGAAGAATAAGGCCAAGGCTTACTTCGTACGAGATGGTTTGAGCAACCGCTCGAAGGGCCCCGATGAGGGCATATTTTGAATTGGAGGCCCAGCCCGAGCCTAGAATGGAGTATACAGCCAGGCTGGATAGAGCAAGGATAAATAAGACACCGAGGTTTAGGTCGATCACGGGATAGGGGAGGGGTAGGGGGGCTCAGAGGGTAAGGGCTAAGGTGAGGGCCAGCATTGGGGCTAATAGGAACAGGATTGGGGAGGAAGTAGAGGGGCGAACGGGTTCTTTAATGAATAGTTTAAGACCGTCTGCAATGGGCTGCAAGAGTCCGTAAGGGCCTACAATATTGGGGCCCTTCCGCAGCTGCATGTAGCCTAGCACTTTCCGCTCTAGAAGTGTGAGGAAGGCGACGGCCAGAAGAACGGGAACGATAAAGGTTAGGGGGTTAATAATGTGGGTTATGACTGTAGTTATCATAGTTGAGGAGAGGATTTGAACCTCTGTAGGAAGGGCTTAGACCTTTTGCAATTACCGGGCTCTGCCACCCTAACAAGCCTTTTTCTCAGGCCGGGCAGTATGCCCTTTTGCCTGCTTTAGTTGTCTTCAGCAGGTAAGGGGGAGGCGTGCTTTAAGCATGGGCCTCTTCTTTTCGGTCCTTTCGTACTAGAAAAGAGCACTGCATAGATAGAAACTGACCTGGATTACTCCGGTCTGAACTCAGATCACGTAGGACTTTAATCGTTGAACAAACGAACCCTTAATAGCGGCTGCACCATTAGGATGTCCTGATCCAACATCGAGGTCGTAAACCCCCTTGTCGATATGGGCTCTAAAAGAGGATTGCGCTGTTATCCCTAGGGTAACTCGGTCCGTTGATCGGCATTGCCGGATCTTGTTGGTCAGAATTTCTGTTTTCTAGAGCTGTGGCTCTTAGTTGTAGGAGGGGTGCTCCCACTCCACGTGGGGGTTTTTCAATGCCCCGCGGTCGCCCCAACCAAAGACATTCGGGCGGGTTTCATTTGGTTTAAGCCCTTATTTGGGGTTATTAACATGATCGGCCTTGGCGTCTAAAGCTTCATAGGGTCTTCTCGTCTTATGTTTGTATTCCCGCTTCTGCACGGGAAGATCAACTTCATTGACTGGAAAAAGGAGACAGCTAAGCCCTCGTTATGCCATTCATACAGGTCTTCATTTAAAAGACAAGTGATTGCGCTACCTTCGCACGGTCAAAATACCGCGGCCGTTAAACTAATAGTCACAGGGCAGGCGGGACCTCTTATTTATTAAGTTTGCAAGAGGCGATGTTTTTGGTAAACAGGCGAGGCTTGTATGTGTTTGCCGAGTTCCTTCTCTTTCTTTTAGCCTTTCCCTGTGGGCACACCTGTGTGGGCTCAACGGTTGTTTTCTGAATGCTCTTCTTGTTGTTTGATCTGTTATTCAGTGCCCTCTTTGTTTGGGGCCGTTAATGGTCGGCGGGGTGTCCGTTCCGATGTACATGCGTGCAGGGAGAGGGCCAGGGGCCCTCTTATTACTCATATTAGCATAGTCGCCCCCATGTGAGCATGGGGCGGTTCATTATGTCTAGGGGGATAAGATTTGGTGATCAGAATAAGAAGGGTTTATGTATATTTGAGCTTTAACGCTTTCTGAGGGGGTGGCTGCTTTTAGGCCCACCCAAATATCTTCCTTTAGGTATTATGATCTTTACCCGCCTGGTAAAGTTGTGTCTTTGTTCAAAGGGGCTGTACCCCCTTTGACTAACTCCCCTGGTTTCTTAAGTACATCTATAGGGGTTAACCTAGGGTGAAAAGAGAAGCCAGGAGGCTGAACTTCTATTCATTTCTTGAACAACCAGCTATAACTAGGTTCGGTAGGTCTATCACCTCTACTCAAAGCTCTTCCCACTCTTTTGCCACAGAGACGGGTGTGCCCTATTAATAGGCTGTCTTGGAGTAGCTCACCTAGTTTCGGGATATCAAACTAAAGCACGCTTTGCTTGGGTTACACTTGCTAAATCATGATGCAAAAGGTACGAGTTCTAGTCTCTGCTTTTTTAGGCTTCACTGGTCTATTTCATCTCTCTTTCAGCGTTCCCTTGCGGTACTTTCTCTATTGCGCCGGGGGTCCGTTTCTATCTCCTATACTAAGGGGGAAAAATGGTTTGTTTATGTGAGTACTAGTGTACTTAGGGGTTATTAACAGGGGGTGGTTGAGGTTGTTTGAGTGGGCTAGCTATAAGGCTTCAGGACGATCCGACTTGCACGGATACCTTCTCAGTGTAAGGGAGACGCCCTTCTAGCTTGGCTACGCCCTGATTTTTCCAAGCGCACCTTCCGGTACGCTTACCATGTTACGACTTGCCTCCCCTTTGCGATTATTAGGGTTTAGTTAATTAAGTTGGTGGGCTATAAGGCTTCAGGACGATCCGACTTGCACGGATACCTTCTCAGTGTAAGGGAGACGCCCTTCTAGCTTGGCTACGCCCTGATTTTTCCAAGCGCACCTTCCGGTACGCTTACCATGTTACGACTTGCCTCCCCTTTGCGATTATTAGGGTTTAGTTAATTAAGTTGGTGGGCTTGGGGAGAGTGACGGGCGGTGTGTGCGCGCTTTAGGGCCAATTTCAGCGGAACACGCTACTTTCTGCTTACTGCTAAATCCTCCTTCAGATGGACGTTTCAGTGCATCGTCCGTATTCGCTGCTGCAGCGAATGTAGCCCATTTCTTCCCCTCCCATGCGCTACACCTCGACCTGACGTTCTGGGCTTGGCCAGTTTTGCTTACTATTAGGCCTTCACAGGGTAAGCTGACGACGGCGGTATATAGGCGGGTGAAACAAGGAAGGGTGAGGTTGAACGGGGGGTATCGGTTCTAGAACAGGCTCCTCTAGGTGGGTTTAAAGCACCGCCAAGTCCTTTGGGTTTTAAGCTGCTGCTCGTAGTTCCCAGGCGGATAGTGGGTGTGGGGTACTATCAATGTTTAGGGCTAGGCATAGTGGGGTATCTAATCCCAGTTTGTGCCGTAGCTTTCGTGGGTTCAGACAAATAAAGCTACCTTCGTGGCTGAGCTTCTTATCTTCGGATGCGTATAACAGCCGTGAGGATGTTCGGCTTTAGTATAAATTCTAGCTTAACCACTCTTTACGCCGGGCTCTTTCAACTTGGGCCTCTCGTATAACCGCGGTGGCTGGCACGAGTTTTACCGGCCCTCTTAGCTTTAACTAAGTCAAGTTTTCACTTATGGCTTAATGTTTATCACTGCTGAGTTCCCTTGAGGGTGTGGCTAAGCAAGGCGTCATGGGCTCAACTAGAGGGGTGCCTGATACCTGCTCCTTGTCCCCGGGCGGGGAACTGTGGGGCATTCTCACAGGGGTGCGGATACTTGCATGTGTAAGTTTAGCTAACGTTGATAGTAAAGTCAGGACCAAGCCTTTGTGCTCACGGAGCTTTCTAGGGTTCATTTTAACATCTTCAGTGTTATGCTTTACTTAAGCTACGTTAGC